TGGGGTATTAGGCATCAAAATTTGGATATTTATCGAGGGGGAATAATAAACCTTATTTCCCTTTTTATTCTATCCAGCAATGGAACAAAAGAAATTCGTTTCTTCTTTTCTGTTCAATAAAAAAAAATGAACAATTATAAATTATAATTCTATAGGGTTTAATAAAAATTAAATGAATCTTTTGATAAAATTGCTATGCTTAGTGTGTGACTCGTTGGTTTTTTGAGGGTTAGTATAAAAACCAGCCCCATAGTATAAACAAATAACTATAGAAGTAATAACCAACTCATCACTTCGTATTATCTGGATCCAAAGAACCAGTCAAGATATGATATATTGTTCATATTGTTGTAGCAACTGAAATCTTTTTTATTATTTATTAAAAAATCTGCTTCTAAATTGTTAATAATAAAAAAAAGAAAGGGTATGGATAAATGGAAGGATGAGAGGAAGAAAGAAAATATTGATGATATATAATTCCAATATGTAAGGTCTATGAGTCATCTCATAAAAAATCTGTGTAATAAAGCATCAATACGGATTCATCATTAAATGGATCTGCTCATCGAACAAAAAATAAAGAGCTTCGAGCCAATAAAGACTAAGAATATTGACTCAAGAACTAATAGCTCCATTGTAGAATTCAGACCTAACCATTAAATAAGAAGCGATGGGAACGACGGAACCTGTGAATTCAAAAGATTCTATGAAAATGAATTTGAATGATTCATTGATCGGGATGGCGGAACCGACCAGAGACCCATTCATCTATTCGGAAAAGTTATGAACGAATGATAGAACTGAAATAGAAATGGAAAGAGTAAATATTCGCCCGCGAAAACTTTATTTTCTTGGATTGCTAAATTTGGGTCAATCCAATACGATAAAGAGTAAAACAAAAAAAAGATTCCTTTTAACATTCTAATATCGATAAATAGAAGAAAAAATAGTTTAGTTATAGTTATTAATATATATATATTATAATTTCATTATTATTATTATATATATCTATACAAACAAAATAGACAAATCAAGATATACAAATTAATAAGATTTGATCTAGATTAAACGAAATCCATGATTCAGTTATTAAAATTAAATATAAATACATCTATGCATAATATTATATCTGAATAGAATTCAAATTGAACTCAAAATCTTTAGTTTGAATTTATTTTATTCGCGAGGAGCTGGATGAGAAGAAACTCTCACGTCCGGTTCTGTAGTAGAGATGGAATTCAAAACAAACCATCAACTATAACCCCAAAAGAACCAGATTCCGTAAACAACATAGAGGAAGAATGAAGGGAATATCTTATCGAGGTAATACTATTTGTTTTGGTAAATACGCTCTTCAGGCACTTGAACCCGCTTGGATCACATCTAGACAAATAGAAGCAGGTCGACGAGCAATGACACGAAATGCACGTCGCGGTGGAAAAATATGGGTTCGTATATTTCCAGATAAACCGGTTACAGTAAGACCCGCAGAAACACGTATGGGTTCAGGTAAAGGCTCTCCCGAATATTGGGTAGCGGTTGTTAAACCAGGTCGAATCCTTTATGAAATGGGTGGAGTAACAGAAACTATAGCCAGAAGGGCTATTTCAATAGCAGCGTCCAAAATGCCTATACGAGCTCAATTTATCATTTTGGGATAAAAAAGAAATAGGCCTTACTTAAAAACTTAAAAATAGTGGGTGCAGGTTTCTTTTTTTGGACAAATAATATTTCTTTTTTTCTTCGACCTTTGTATTGTAAAAAACAGATAAAAAAATGATATGATTCAACCTCAAACCCATTTGAATGTAGCAGATAACAGCGGGGCTCGAGAATTGATGTGTATTCGAATCATAGGAGCTAGCAATCGTCGATATGCTCATATTGGTGACGTTATTGTTGCTGTGATCAAAGACGCAGTTCCAAACATGCCTCTAGAAAGATCAGAAGTGGTCAGAGCTGTAATTGTCCGTACTTGTAAAGAACTTAAACGTGACAACGGTATGATAATACGATATGATGACAATGCTGCAGTTGTGATTGATCAAGAAGGAAATCCAAAAGGAACTCGAGTTTTTGGTGCGATTGCCCGAGAATTGAGACAGTTCAATTTTACTAAAATAGTTTCATTAGCTCCCGAGGTATTATAAAATAAGACCACGATATGGTTATAGTAGGGTATTTAAAAGAAATAGATTAAGATTCATTTAGTAGATTTTCTCTCACGTATATACCTTTCAAAATGAATATTTATAAACAAACACGTAAAAAAAAAAAAAAAAAAAAAAAACATGTTGATTATATCGAAATTTGGAGGCACCAATAATTTTAATTAATCATGAGTAGTGATACTATTGCTGACATAATAACTTCTATACGAAATGCCGATATGTATAGAAAAAGCGTGGTTCGAGTAGCATCTACTAATATCAGCCAAAGTATTGTTAAAATACTTTTACGAGAGGGTTTTCTCGAAAATGTGAGAAAACATCGAGAGAACAACAAATATTTTTTGGTTTTAACCCTACGACATAGAAGGAATAGGAAAAGGACTTATAGAAATCTTTTAAATTTAAAACGGATAAGTCGGCCGGGTCTACGAATCTATTCTAACTATCAAAGAATTCCTAGAATTTTAGGTGGGATGGGGGTTGTAATTCTTTCTACTTCTCGAGGTATAATGACAGACCGAGAGGCTCGACTAGAAAGAATAGGCGGAGAAATTTTGTGTTATATATGGTAATCTTTCTAATATCCGATATGAAACTTCTTTTTTGTGAAAAAGAAAAGAGAAGGGGTGGGTTCTCTAATAGGGTTCTTCCTCCACTAGTTGATACTTCAAGGGGGTTTTACCTGGAATGAAAGAACAAAAATGGATTCATGAAGGTTTAATTACTGAATCGCTTCCCAACGGTATGTTCCGGGTTCGTTTAGATAATGAAGATATGATTCTAGGTTATGTTTCAGGAAAGATCCGACGTAGTTTTATACGGATACTGCCAGGAGATAGAGTAAAAATTGAAGTAAGTCGTTATGATTCAACCAGAGGTCGTATAATTTATCGACTCCGCAACAAAGATTCGAAAGATTAGGTGTTTTTTAACTTCACCGTTTCTTTCGTAGGAATACGATTCGAAATCGAAAATTTCAAGAAACTTATTTTCTTCCAAAAAGTGGATTCAAAATTAAAGTAAGGAGTGGCAAATATGAAAATAAGAGCTTCTGTTCGTAAAATTTGTGAAAAATGTCGACTAATCCGTCGTCGGGGACGAATTATAGTAATTTGTTCCAACCCAAGACATAAACAAAGACAAGGATAATCAAACTCGTTAAAGACCTGATATACAAATAGGGAATCTGTTTTGACATGAAATGGATATATCCATATATCTCTGACTCAAATTTATGAGATCATAAAATATGGCAAAAGCTATACCGAAAAAGGGTTCGCGTGGACGTATTGGTTCACGTAAGAGTACACGTAAAATACCAAAGGGGGTTATTCATATTCAAGCAAGTTTCAATAATACCATTGTGACTGTTACAGATGTACGCGGGCGGGTGGTTTCTTGGTCCTCTGCCGGTACTTGTGGCTTCGGAGGTACAAGAAGAGGGACGCCGTTTGCTGCTCAAACCGCAGCGGCAAATGCTATTCGTGCAGTAGTAGATCAAGGTATGCAACGAGCAGAAGTCATGATTAAAGGTCCAGGTCTCGGAAGAGACGCAGCATTACGAGCTATTCGCAGAAGTGGTATACTATTAACTTTCGTACGGGATGTAACCCCTATGCCACATAATGGCTGTAGACCCCCGAAAAAAAGACGTGTGTAGAAATAAAAAAGGAAGATATTTCAATAGTAAGAGAAACAAGAGAAATAAATGATTCAATGATCTGATCAAATAATATTATTATGGTTCGAGAGAAAATAACAGTATCTACTCGGACACTACAGTGGAAGTGTGTTGAATCAGCAGCAGACAGTAAGCGTCTTTTTTATGGGCGCTTTATTCTGTCTCCGCTTATGAAAGGTCAAGCAGACACAATAGGCATTGCGATGCGAAGGGCTTTGCTTGGAGAAATCGAAGGAACATGTATCACACGCGCAAAATCTGAGAAAATATCACACGAATATTCTACGATAACGGGTATTCAAGAATCAGTACATGAAATTTTAATGAATTTGAAAGAAATCATATTGAGAAGTAATCTCTATGGAACTTGTGAGGCGTCTATTTGTGTCAGAGGCCCTGGATATGTAACTGCTCAAGATATCATCTTACCGCCTTATGTAGAAATCGTCGATAATACACAGCATATAGCTAGCTTGACAGAACCCATTGAGTTGGTTATTGGATTACAAATAGAGAAGAATCGCGGATATCTTATAAAAGCGCCAAATACCTTTCAAGATGGAAGTTATCCTATAGATCCTGTATTCATGCCTGTTCGAAATGCGAATCATAGTATTCATTCTTATGAAAATGGTAACAAAGAAATACTATTTCTCGAAATATGGACAAATGGAAGTTTAACTCCTAAAGAAGCACTTCACGAAGCCTCCCGGAATTTGATTGATTTATTGATTCCCTTTTTACATACCAAAGAAGAAAATCTAAATTTAGAGGACAATCAACACATGTTTCCTTTACCCCCTTTTACCTTTTATGATAAATTGGCTAAACTAACAAAAAATAAAAAAAAAATGGCGTTGAAATCGATTTTTATTGACCAATCAGAATTGCCTCCCAGGATCTATAATTGTCTCAAAAGGTCCAATATATATACATTGTTGGACCTTTTGAATAACAGCCAAGAAGATCTTATGAAAATGGAGCATTTTCGCATAGAAGATGTCAAACAAATTTTAGGGATTCTAGAAAAAAATTTCGTAATTGATTTACCGAAAAATAAGTTTTAAATCCATTGGATTTTTTCATGTTTTTTTTAGAAAAAGGCCAAATTAAAGGGTTTTGAATATTTAGGACAATTCATATATATA